TCCCATCATTCAAACAATATGCGATGCAGCCATAATTCCTCCCATGGAAAAAACAACTCGAAAAAAATCGATTGGAATAAATAAAAAAGTCCCCCGATGGTCATACAAATTATTCAGCGAGGTAGAACAACTCGGAAAAACTGCAACAACGGAAGAGGGGGAAGAGTGGATAGTAGATCATCAAATTCGCTCGAGGAAAGCGAAACGTATAGTTCTTTTTACGCAGGGTCCAGAGAATGCCGACCCTAGTATCAAAGCTATGACGAAGCCTGATGAAATAGAAGAAGTGGATATGATAGATTATCCCTATGAAGCGGATTTTCGGCGAGACATAATCACAGGTTCTATGCGTGTTCAAAGACGTAAAACCCTTACGGGGAAAATGTTTTTCTTATATCCGTATTCCCCACTTTTTTTCGACAGAGTAGGGTTTTATTGGGATGTTCTTTTCGAACCATTCATATTATCAGTAATTGAGATTTCCGACCTAATACAAGACATTTTTAGAAAGGGTATAAAAGGAAGCGTAGCAAAAAGAACAAAGAGGTTGAAAAAAAAAAAAAAAATGTACATGGAGGAAAACAAAAGCTACGAAGAAATTCAAAAAGAAGTCAATGAAATGGAAAAGGGGCGGGACGGGCAGACGGAAATGCAACGAATAGAAAGGACACGAGAAAAAATATCAGACCTCTATGATATCCTTATTTATGCTCATGGAATAAGAGCTTTTATTTTACTAATTCAGTCGAGGCTTAGACAATCTATTGTATTACCTTCATTGATACTAGCTAAAAATATTGTCCGTTTCTTATTACGCCAAGAGTCCGAGTGGGAGCAGGATATAAGGGAGATGAATAGAGAAGTGTATGTTATATGCACCTATAATGGTATGCCAGTACTAGAACCAGGAAGAAACGGAATTTTTCCTCCAAACTGGGCTACAGAGGGTATACAAATAATGATACGATTTCCTTTCCGTCTGAAACCTTGGCACCGATCTAAGATACGACCTTCTCGTAGGGATCCAAATCCAAAGCAGGAAAGTCCTGCTGCTTTTTTAACGATTTGGGGACTGGAAACTGACCGTCCTTTTGGTTCTCCTCTCGTAGGACTTGGTATTTTGTTTTGTTATTATTTTGGACCCCCTTTGAAAAAACTCCAAAAAACAATTATAAAATGGAGTTTTCGAGTTCTAAAAAGTTTCAAAGAAAGAACAAAATTCTTGTTTCTAAAGGTCCAAAAAGAACCAAAAAAATTGAGAGAGGATTCGAGTGAAATAAAAAAAGATTCTATAATCAATAATCAGATTATTCATGAATCGTCCATTCAAACCCGATCTATGGATTGGACAAATTATTCACTGACAGAAAGAAAAATGAAAGATCTGACTGATAGAACAAGCACAATCAGAAATCAAATAGAAAGAATTACAAAAGACAAGAAAAATGGATTTCGAACTCTAAAGATAAATATTAGTCCTAACAAAACAAGTTATGGTGCTCAAAAATTAGCATCACTAAAAAATATTTTTCAGATATTAAAAAGAAGAAATGATCGATTAATCCGTAAATCACATTATTTTATAAAATGGATCGTGGAAAGGATATACACGGATATCCTTCTAGAGAGCTTTCCATATATCATTAATCGTCTTACTAATAGTCTTTATAGGCCCATGATCATTATAAAACTTTTTCGTAAATTTAAAAAAAAATCTTTTTTTGATACAAAAGAGAAAAAGATAATTGAGCGTATTTCAACTATACAAAAAAAACTTTCACCTTCTCGTATTCGTCATAAGATTCAGACGAAGTCGGAGGTTTCTTTTAAATTATCCCTCGTGTCACAGGCCTATGTATTTTACAAATTATCACAAACCCAGGTTATTAACTTGTATAAGTTAAGATCTGTCTTTCAATATGACGGAGCATCTTTATTTCTTAAGAATGAAATAAAAGATTTTTTTCGAAGACAAGGAATAATTTCTTCCGAATTAAAGCATAAGAAACTTCAGAATTCTGGAATGAATCAATGGAAAAATTGGTTAAAGAGTCATTATCCATACGATTTATCTGAGCTAAAATGGTCTAAATTAGTACCGCAAAAATGGCGAAATAGAGTCAATCAACATTGTAGGGTTGAAAATAAAAATTTAATCAAACGGGATTCATCTGAAAGAGAGGAAAAGGTTTCGTTATTGCTAAATAAAAATGATCATTTTCAAAAAATGTATAGATATGATCTTTTAGCATATCAATCGATTTATTATGAAGATAAGAAGGACTCATATAATTACAACATACATAAACCGAAATTTGTTGATATGGGGGGGAGTATCCCTATTACTAATTTTATAAGAAAAGATTATTTTATGTATATAAAAAATCCAGATAGAAAATTTTTTGATATGAAAGGTCTTTTTTATCTCAAAATTAATAAAGATAAAGAAATCAACCCATCCAATCAAAAGGGTTTCTTTTCTTTTTTTGATTGGATGGGAATGAATGAAGAAAGACTAAATCGTCCTGTATCGAAGCCGATACCTTGGTTATTCCCACAATTTGAGTTATTTTTTAATGTATATAAAATGAAACCCGGGTTTATACCAATTCATTCACTTATTTTTCATTTTAATGAAGATGTTAGTAAAAATAAAAATATCACTAAAAATCAAAAAGGGGATCTTATACTATCAAATGAAAAAGAAAACCAATATTTAGAGAATCAAGAAGAAAAAAAAATCATAGGTCAAAGAGATCTCGCATCAGATGCCCAAAACCGAGGGAACCCTGAATCTGTTTTCTCAAACCAACAAAAATATATGGAAGAACTTTATACGAAATCAGATATGAAAATGGGTAGAACGAAAAATCAACCCAAAAGCATTTGGACTTGGGAAATAGACTTAGATGCGTTCATGAAAGGATCTTTTGCTTTGCAATTGAAATGGCTGCTGAGCCCTTTGACTATGGAATTATTCGATTATGCGCTGTCCGTACTTGAATGGGAAAAGGAAAGCAGAATGACAACAAAGTTTGGTTTCGGCTTTATTAAGAAGGAGGAGTTAACTCTGGATCCAATGCTAATCCGGGATTTGAATCTTTCAAAAATCCTAAAAGAGGGAATATTTATTATCGAACCAGTTCGTATACCTGTAAAACATAATGTAGAATTTATTATGTATCAAACCATAAGGATTTCTTTGGTTCATGAGATTAAACAAAAAAAGAATCAAAAAAGATACAGAGAAAATATGGATAAGAATCATTTTGAGGAATCGATTGCAAGACATCAAATGATGACGAAAAATAGAAAAAAAAATCATTATGATTTGCTTGTTCCTGAAAATATTTTCTCGTCTAGACGGCGTAGAGAATTGAGAATTCTAAGTTGTTTCAATTCAAGGAATAGTAATTGTGTGGATAAAAATGCAGTATTTTGCAATGGGAACAAGGTAAAAACCTGTGGTCAATTTGTGGATGAAAGCAAAGATCTTGATAGAGATAAAATGAAATTAATTAAATTTAAATTCTTTCTTTGGCCCAATTATCGATTAGAAGATTTAGCTTGTATGAATCGCTATTGGTTTGATACTAATAATGGTAGTCGTTTCAGTATGTTAAGGATACATATGTATCCACGATTGCAAATTGATTGATGATACAATTGTCTTCCCCTACGATATATATCGGGTGGATAAATAGCTGCGCACATGCCTTGTCTTACATCCTTTTTTGATACATGAATACTAATTCAATGACGTATCAATTAGATCATAAAATGAATCAATAAGTAAATTCGGATTGATTCTTGTGTATACCAGATCAAAATACCTCGCATTATTATTACTGATCAGTAAAATTCATATTCGTAAAATAAAAATAGTAAATTAATAAAAAAATTGACGCATAGAATAAATACAAAAAAAGATAGGAGGAAAAATTCATTCATGTCAGTTATTTTACAAGAAGAAAAGAGGGGCTCTGTTGAATTTCAAGTATTCCGTTTCACTAATAAGATACGAAGACTTAGCTCACATTTGGAATTACACAAAAAAGACTATTCATCTCAGAGAGGTCTACGAAAAATTTTGGGAAAACGTCAACGACTTCTGGCTTATTTTTCAATAAAAAATAGAATACGTTATAATGAATTAATCAGTCAATTGAATATTCGAGCGATAAAAAAACGTTAATTTGAACAATTATTTTCTTTTATTTATTTGATCTTCAATTTTGATGACCTTCTTTTCGTTTTCAGTAATTCATGAAAGAAGAAATACGGAAAAAACTTATGACTGGACCAGTTACAAGAAAAGATCTAATGATAGTCAATATGGGGCCTCACCACCCATCAATGCATGGCGTTCTTCGACTAATTGTTACTTTAGATGGCGAAGATGTTATTGACTGTGAACCAATAGTAGGTTATTTGCACAGAGGGATGGAAAAAATTGCGGAAAACCGAACAGTTATACAATATTTGCCTTATGTAACACGTTGGGATTATTTAGCTACTATGTTTACAGAAGCAATAACTATAAATGCACCAGAACAATTAGGAAATATTCAAGTACCCAAAAGGGCTAGTTATATCCGAGTTATTATGTTGGAATTGAGCCGTATAGCTTCTCATTTATTATGGCTTGGGCCTTTTATGGCGGATATTGGCGCACAGACCCCCTTCTTCTACATTTTTAGAGAAAGAGAATTGATATATGATCTATTCGAAGCTGCCACTGGCATGAGACTGATGCATAATTATTTTCGTATCGGAGGAGTCGCTGCCGATTTACCTTATGGCTGGATAGATAAATGTTTGGATTTATGTGAGTATTTTTTAACAGCAATTGCTGAATATCAAAAGCTTATTACGCGAAATCCTATTTTTTTAGAACGAGTTGAAGGGGTGGGTATTATTGGTGGAGAAGAGGCCATAAATTGGGGGTTGTCAGGACCAATGTTACGGGCGTCCGGAATACAATGGGATCTTCGTAAAGTTGATCATTATGAATGTTATGAAGAATTTAATTGGGAAGTTCAATGGCAGAAAGAGGGCGATTCGTTAGCTCGTTATTTAATCCGAATTGGCGAAATGGTGGAATCTGTCAAAATTATTCAGCAAGCTCTAGAAGGAATTCCGGGGGGCCCCTATGAGAATTTAGAAATCCGACGCTTTAATAGAGTAAAAGATCCTGAGTGGAATAATTTTGAATATAGATTCATTAGTAAAAAACCGGCCCCTACATTTGAATTATCGAGACAAGAACTTTATGTAAGAGTCGAAGCGCCAAAGGGCGAATTGGGAATTTATTTGATAGGAGATCAGAGTGCTTTTCCATGGAGATGGAAAATCCGCCCGCCGGGTTTTATCAATTTGCAAATTCTTCCTCAGTTAGTTAAAGGAATGAAATTGGCTGATATTATGACAATACTAGGTAGCATAGATATCATTATGGGAGAAATTGATCGTTGAAATGATAATTGATACAACAGGAGTACACGCTATCAATTCTTTTTCTATTTTGGAATCCTTAAAAGAAGTCTATGGGGCTATATGGATGCTTGTACCTATTTTGATTCTTATTTTGGGAATCACAATAGGTGTACTAGTTATTGTGTGGTTAGAAAGAGAAATATCCGCAGGGATACAACAACGTATTGGACCTGAATATGCCGGCCCCTTAGGAATTCTTCAAGCTCTAGCAGATGGAACAAAACTACTTTTCAAAGAGAACCTTCTTCCATCAAGAGGTGATAGGAGTTTATTTAGTGTGGGACCCTCCATAGCAGTCATATCAATTCTACTAAGTTATTCAGTAATTCCTTTTAGCTATCAACTTATTCTAGTCGATCTCAGTAATGGTGTTTTTTTATGGATTGCCATTTCAAGTATTGCTCCCATTGGACTTCTTATGTCAGGATATGGATCAAATAATAAATATTCCTTTTTAGGCGGTCTACGGGCTGCTGCCCAATCTATTAGTTATGAAATACCATTAACTCTATCCGTGTTATCAATATCTCTACGTGCGATTCGTTGAGGGATAAAATTTCCACAAAATTTTTCGAGAGTTTTCTAAGAATGAACTAAAATACATTAAATAGATAACTTTCTTTTTTACTCAACCTTCGGGTTGATGAACTAAACCAGATAGTTATATGAGTGAAAGAAAACAGCTTCGAAATTCGCAGTAAAAAGATTGAGTCTCATTTCCTATGTACAAGAATTACGCCAAAGTAAATATAAGCAAATAGAAGTAGTAAAGAAAAACTATTTACCCCAAGACTGGTTGCTTAGTTATCATGGCTTGAAGCGGGTTAAACAGATCCATTCTTTGGAGTTCGTGCTATCGTTTATATCTATTACTATACATGATGCGAATTGTCGAAAAGATTGATCAAGACTGAGTGGATGGTTAGGAACACCAAGGTACACAAAGGATTAGTAATAGAGATTTTATACGTTATCGGAAAAAATTCCACATCACATAATAAAAGAAATACTAATTGGGGCTTTAAATTTGTAGAAATGATCGAGTAGTACTCCCCAGAATTCCGATCCAGAGTATGCTGCTATCCACCGAAAAATGAATGACTATCAGGAACGAAGTAATCCTTTACTTCATTTTTTTATAAAAAAAGTAAAGGATGAGATCAATTCAGACGCCCTTTAGTATAGCAGACAGAATTCCGTTGATCTAATTCGGGACCTTTCGATTACTTTTGACTCTATCTATCCTACAAAAATTTCAAGATTAAAGAATATCGAAGCAGTCCTTAGATTTATGTGTGACCCTCAAGGAGCCGTATGAGGTGAAAATTTCATGTACGGTTCTGTAATAGCGATGATAACTGTGATCTTATCACCGACTAGAATTATCTAACAGTTTAAGTACAGTTGATATAGTTGAAGCGCAGTCTAAATATGGTTTGTGGGGGTGGAATTTGTGGCGTCAACCTATAGGATTTCTCGTTTTTATAATTTCTTCTCTAGCCGAATGTGAAAGATTGCCTTTTGATTTACCAGAAGCGGAGGAAGAATTAGTAGCAGGTTATCAAACAGAATATTCAGGTATTAAATTTGGTTTATTTTATGTTGCTTCCTATCTAAATCTACTAGTTTCTTCATTATTTGTAACAATTCTTTACTTGGGAGGCTGGAATTTATCTATTCCGTACATCTCCGTTCCTGACCTATTTGGAATAAATGCAAGGGATGGGGTCTTTGAAACAACAATTGGTATTTTCATTACACTAGTAAAAACTTTTTTGTTATTGTTCATTTCTATCACAACAAGATGGACCTTACCTAGACTGAGAATGGACCAATTATTAAATCTTGGATGGAAATTTCTTTTACCTATTTCTTTGGGTAATTTATTATTAACAACTTCTTCCCAACTTCTTTCACTATAACATAAGCAAAACGGAATATTTTATATTCACTAGTAACTAGATTAATAATTTGTCCCAAACAAGAAAAAGAAAAAAAATTATCGATATTTAGGATATGTTCCCTATGCTAACTGGGTTCCTGAATTATGGTCAACAAACAGTACGGGCGGCTAGGTACATTGGTCAAGGTTTTCTGATTACCTTATCCCATGCGAATCGTTTACCTGTAACTATTCAATACCCTTATGAAAAATTGATCACATCAGAACGTTTTCGTGGTCGAATCCACTTTGAATTCGATAAATGCATTGCTTGTGAGGTATGTGTTCGTGTATGTCCTATAGATCTACCCGTTGTAGATTGGAAATTGGAAACTAATATTCGAAAGAAACGTTTGCTTAATTACAGTATTGATTTCGGAATCTGTATATTTTGCGGTAATTGCGTTGAGTATTGTCCAACAAATTGTTTATCAATGACTGAAGAATATGAGCTTTCTACATATGATCGTCATGAATTAAATTATAATCAAATTGCTTTAGGCCGTTTACCAATATCCACAATTGACGATTACACAACTCGAACTATCTTGAATTGGCCTCAATTCAATAAAAAAGAAATACCTTGATAAATTCAAGAACCCTTTTTTATTACTAAACTAAGGTTGTATATAAATTTAACAGGTTTTTTCTTTGTGAATAACTAAATTTTAAATAACACCTATTGATCCGATTGGTTCATGAAAATTGCCGATTTACTTGGACTTTTTTAATGTAATGATTTTAACTAGATTCGAGCTAGCCTTTCAGATAAAGAATATGGTTTGTACACTAGCTGTACCTACATCAATTCGCACCCATTAGAATCGCATTCAACTAGAAACGTGTCTTAAATAAAAAAATTTAAACTTATTTTATCCTGGTCAGTTCAATAAGATCATGAAAGAGTCTGATTTTTTATATCTTTTTTTCAGCGAATGGATTTACCTGGACCAATACATGATTTTCTTTTAGTCTTTCTGGGATCAGGTCTTATATTAGGAGGCCTAGGGGTGATATTATTTACCAATCCCATTTTTTCTGCCTTTTCGTTGGGATTGGTTCTTGTTTGTATATCTTTATTCTATATTCTAGCAAACTCTCAGTTTGTAGCTTCTGCGCAACTCCTTATTTACGTAGGAGCTATAAATGTTTTAATCATATTTGCTGTAATGTTCATCACCGGGTTAGAATATGACAAAAATTTTCGTCTTTGGACTCTTGGAGACGGAATTACTTTGTTAGTTTGTACCAGTATTTTTGTTTTATTAATTACTACTATTTTAAATACGTCATGGTACGGAATTATTTGGACTACAAAATTCAACCAGATTATAGAACAAGATTTGATAAATAATAGTCAACAAATTGGAATTCATTTATCAACAGATTTTTTTCTCCCATTTGAACTCATTTCAATAATTCTTTTGGTTGCTTTGATAGGTGCAATTGCCGTGGCCCGTCAATAGGATTAAAATCTTAAAAAGCGTCACGCCAAATCCAACTTTATTCTATTTCTCTTTTATCGTATCCATTTTCATTCAATTCTATTTGAATTGATGTATATATATATAATATAAAATATAAATGTCAATCTATTACTAACATACTTCTTTGCTCTGTATTTATTTGTTATATTCGAGTGAATGATATTTTTGTTCATATTGAAATAAATCAAGATTGATAAGGAGTTACTCAATGATGCTCGAACATGTACTTGTTTTGAGTGCCTATTTATTTTCTATCGGTATCTATGGATTAATCACAAGCCGAAATTTAGTTAGAGCTCTTATGTGTCTTGAACTTATCTTGAATGCGGTTAATCTTAACTTCGTAACATTTTCTGACTTTTTTGATAGTCGTCAACTAAAAGGAAACATTTTCTCCATTTTTGTTATAGCTATTGCAGCCGCTGAAGCAGCTATTGGACCGGCTATTGTTTCGGCAATTTATCGTAACAGAAAATCAACTCGTATTAATCAATCAAATTTGTTGAATAAGTAGTATATTCTTAATTATTTATTATAAAAATTGGAAGAGTAGTTATCAATTCAAATTAGAATTACTGGGTATGTAGAATCTTCAAAAATGTAAGAAATCCAAGTATTTTTGACCTCTTTTATAAACCGACCCAGAAATAAGTTGATTCAAAAAATTCTGGTGAATCATCGATTCGTCTGGTCTTTGCATATGTGATTAATGTACATACAATACAGGACAGGGTTATACTAGATCGAAATTTATGAGATTCAAAAACAAAAAGGTATAGATCCAATGTCACATTCAGTAAAGATTTATGATACATGTATAGGATGTACGCAATGCGTCCGAGCCTGCCCCACGGATGTATTAGAAATGATACCTTGGGACGGGTGTAAAGCTAAACAAATAGCTTCCGCCCCAAGAACAGAGGACTGTGTTGGTTGTAAGAGATGCGAATCCGCCTGTCCAACCGATTTTTTGAGTGTTCGAGTTTATTTATGGCATGAAACAACTCGCAGTATGGGTCTAGCTTATTGATACGTTCCAGAAAACTCCACTTGAATACTTTTTATTTTTGTTTACCGACAAAAACCCGCGCTCGAAATGAAATATATATATCTTATTTTGTTCTTATTCGAGTACGGGTTTTTTAGTCCAAGTGTATTTTGTCTTTACCACGAATTATTTTCCTTGGTTAACCTTAATTGTAGTTTTGCCTATATTTGCGGGTTCATTAATTTTTTTTCTACCCCATAGGGGTAATAAGGTAATTAGGTGGTATACTATGTGTATATGTATATTAGAATTCCTCCTAACAATCTATGTGTTCTGTTATCATTTCCAACCGGACGACCCGTTAATACAATTGGCTGAAGATTATAACTGGATTCGCTTTTTTGATTTCCACTGGAGGTTGGGAATAGACGGGCTTTCTATAGGACCCGTTTTACTGACCGGATTCATCACGACTTTAGCTACTTTAGCGGCTTGGCCAATTACTCGGGATTCCCGATTATTCCATTTCTTGATGTTAGCAATGTATAGTGGTCAAATAGGATTATTTTCTTCTCGCGACCTTTTACTTTTTTTTCTAATGTGGGAGTTAGAATTAATTCCCGTTTATTTACTTTTATCCGTATGGGGAGGAAAAAAACGCCTATATTCAGCTACAAAGTTTATTTTGTACACGGCAGGGGGTTCCGTTTTTATGTTAATGGGAGTTTTGGGTATCGGGTTATATGGTTCTAATGAACCAACATTAAATTTGGAAACGTTAGCTAATCAATCATATCCTGTAGGATTAGAAATAATATTCTATATTGGATTTCTTATTGCTTTTGCTGTCAAATCGCCGATTATACCTCTACATACATGGTTACCGGATACCCATGGAGAAGCACATTATAGTACTTGTATGCTTTTAGCAGGAATCCTATTAAAAATGGGAGCGTATGGATTGGTTCGGATCAATATGGAATTATTACCTCACGCTCATTCTATATTTTCTCCTTGGTTGATGATAGCAGGCACAATACAAATAATCTATGCAGCTTCAGCATCTTCGGGGCAACGTAATTTAAAAAAAAGAATAGCATATTCCTCTGTTTCTCATATGGGTTTCATAATTATAGGAATTGGGTCTATAACTGATACGGGATTCAACGGGGCCATTTTACAAATAATCTCTCATGGATTTATCGGTGCTGCTCTTTTTTTCCTAGCAGGAACGAGTTATGATAGAATACGTCTTGTTTATCTCGACGAAATTGGCGGAATAGCCATTTCAATGCCAAAAATATTCACACTTTTCAGTACTTTTTCGATGGCTTCTCTTGCGTTACCAGGTATGAGTGGTTTTTTTGCCGAATTAATAGTATTTTTTGGAATAATTACCAGTCAAAAAATTTTTTTAATGTCAAAAGTCCTAATTACTTTTGGCATGGCAATTGGAATGATATTAACTCCTATTTATTTATTATCTATGTTACGCCAAATGTTCTATGGATACAAGTTATTAAATAGTGCAAACTCTTCGTTTTTTGATTCGGGTCCGCGAGAGTTATTTGTTTCACTCGCTATCTTTCTACCAGTAATAGGTATTGGCATTTACCCCGATTTCGTTCTCTCACTATCAGTTGAGAAGGTAGAAGCTATTCTATCTAATTTTTTTTATAGATAGTTTACATTTGAAACTATCTTTTTTACGTAACGCAAAAAACGAATTAGAATTTCAATCGGATAATTTGACGTTTGCGAGAACCATTTCAATCACTATACTACTTGATTGAAATGGTTCTCGACGAGACTTGCTTATTTTTATATGGATATGGGATATCCCCTGTTCTTATAGTTGTATTCGTCAGGTTCGGTCCTTTCTGCAATTTAGGTGCTTTTTAATAGAAATGAACCATAACTGTGTAATCCTATTCCTAAGAAATTGACCCCAAAATAGCATATCCAAATTATAAGAAATCCTATAGAAGCCACAATTGCAGAATTTTCACTTTTCAAATTTCTATTTGTTTTAATATGTAAAAAAATAGCGAATATGGTCCAAGTAATAAATGCCCACGTTTCCTTTGGATCCCAATTCCAATATGATCCCCATGCTTCATTAGCCCATACGGCTCCTGAAAGAATACCTATGGTTAAAAAGAGAAATCCTAGGCTAATAAGACGGAAACTCCAACGATCAAACTGTTCAATTAACTGGGACCTATAATAGTTTCTAAGAGAAAAGAGATAAATGCTTTGGAAAATTTTGTTTTCTTCATTCATGTATTGGATCTTCCCAAAGAACAAAGACTCGTTTAATAAAAGTTTTTTTTTACCAAAAAGACTTATATTGTTTTGAAATGTAATGACTAGAAGGGCTACTGATAATAACGATCCACATAAAAGGGCTGCATAGGCCAATATCATCATACTTACATGCATCATTAACCACTGGGATTGGAGCGCGGGTACTAATATTGTGGATTGTTTCATTTGAACTAAAAAGCCTGAAGTAGCAAAGCTTTGGGTAAAAATAGCACCGGGCGCTGTTATTGCACTTACAAATTTTTTCAGTTTTTTAAAATAAGGAATCATATGAATAATATAAAAACTCCATGAAAGGAAGATTAATGATTCATATAACTCACTTAACGGTAAATGCCCCGAAAAAATCCAACGAATACCTAATAATCCTGTTATACAGAAAAAAGTAAGTATCATACCCTTTTCTAATGAATCATCTAGTTCTCCTATTTCGTTGCCTACTAAAGTGATTAAATGAATTGTAATTACAATTGAAACGATCGAAAAGGAAATGTGGTTGAAAAGGTGCTCTAAAGTGAAAAGTATCATAAGAATATATATATAAAGAAAAGAGATCCCTCAATTACAAATCATGAAATAAAAATTTAGAATTCATCTCATTGTGATTATTATTCAGTCTAGGACTATTAGATTCCTTTTTATAATTTTTAAAAAGTTGTGCCGCTACTCGGACTCGAACCGAGATGCTCTAGCACTGCTTCCTAAGAGCAGCGTGTCTACCGATTTCACCATAGCGGCTTGTTTTAAATCATAATAGCCTATTTATCTTTAATCGTCGAGATTGAAAGAGTCAATTCAATGGCGATATTTTTATAAACTATAAAACATTCTATAAAACATTAAAAATTGTTGTTTGCTCTTCCATAATAGATATAAAACTCACCTTAATTTTCTATTGGAACCAGCCGGTTGATGGGGAAAGTAAGACTCCCCATCCCAGAAATGATAAAATATACTAAAAAAAAAGAAGGGTAGTGAAATTTTCTAGTTTTCAAAAAAAGCATTAATTCTATATTTAAAATTTAAATGATTGATTTTTTTTATGTTTTATGAATATAAATGCTAAAGGAAATTTTGTAGAAGTTTTTTTTAGTCAGATCGATTCAGATTATTCTAACATTTGATTACTTATTTTTCGTATAAAAAAACTTTTTGAATTCCCGGTAGAAAGAGATTTCGCTAATGAAAAAGCTTTTAATGCTGCCGAATGTCCTTTTCTTTTCCAAATATTTTTACGAATACGCTTTTTGGAAATTGAAGTACGCTTTTTTGGAACTGCCATTCAAAAATGAATAGGTTATTCGTTATTATAGTTGGATGTGAAAGACATCTATTATTCAAAGCAAAGGGATCTTTCTGTCCTTGTTTTTTTCTTTAAGTTATGGACCCTTTCTAAGTTTTTTTTAGAAAATATCTAAAAAACTATAAATATCTGCAAATTACATATCAGATTATAAGAGACTCCCGTTTTTCTTATTCAAATTTCTATTTATAGAATACGATGTACCATAAAAAAAAAGAAAATCAAGAAGCAAACTTTAGATTGATATTTTTTATGTGACTTTTCCTTTATTGTATTTCATATTTTATTTACATGTCATAGAATAAACACATCTAAGGTTTTAAATAAAAAAATTCGAAGAGTTAAGTAAGCTGCTCTTACCGACTTAACGAATGGAAAACCTGACTCTTTTTAACAAATACATGGCATTTTTTTCTTTTATTATTTTTTTTATTGAAATGAGACTGGTTATTTAGTTTAAGATAAACATAATTTGATATGCTTTTATCAAATTTTAAAATTTTATGTTATGTAAAGTCAAAAGTAAAGTCTTGGCTAGCATAGAAAAATAAAAATATGCTTTATTGGACTAGAAGACAATCAATCAAAGAGTTTTACAGAGAACTAATAACTGATTACGAATAACCTAATTTTAATAGGAACTATTAAAATTAGGTTATGAATTTTAGTAGATCTTGTGATTCATACTAGTATCAGACTTACGCACTTTTTTGTTTGGTCTAATTTGTTATCATTTTCCTATCTATGGATTTATCAAAATAATAATGAAAAGTATAAATTTTTGATATTATCTATATTGATAGGTTTCAATAGTTGAATGAATTTTCAATAGTTTATTTAATTAATAACTAAGTATTTACTTTCATTAATAACTATTTGGTCATTTGACCAATGAGAACTTCTTGAGTTGAATAGTAAGAAAATGCTTATTCTAATAATTTCGATTTTGAATAGAAAAAAATTCTATTATCGCATATCGTAATTTTTTTATTGATCTCTTTCGAAAGAGGTAAGAGCCGGTGAATCTAAAATAAAATTTTATTTTTTATGGAACATATATACCAATATGCATGGATCATACCTTTTATTCCACTTACAGTTCCTTTGTTAATCGGAGCGGGACTTCTTGTTTTTCCAAAAACAACAAAAAATCTTCGGCGTATGTGGGCTTTTCCTAGTATTTTGTTGTTAAGTATAGTTATGCTTTTTTCAATGAAATTTTATATTCAGCAAATAAATAGCAGTTCTATTTATCAATCTGTATGGTCTTGGACCATCAATAATTATTTTTCTTTAGAATTCGGTTACCTGGTTGATCCACTTACTTCTATTATGTCACTGTTAATCACTACTGTTGGGATTCTAGTTCTTATTTATAGTGACAATTATATGTCTCATGATCAAGGATATTTGAGATTCTTTGCTTATTTGAGTTTTTTCAATACTTCTATGCTTGGCTTAGTTATTAGTTCGAATTTAATACAAATTTATTTTTTTTGGGAATTAGTTGGAATGTGTTCGTATCTATTAATAGGTTTTTGGTTTACACGACCGGTTGCAGCAAATGCTTGTCAAAAAGCGTTTGTGACTAACCGTGTAGGGGATTTTGGTTTATTATTAGGAATTTTAGGTCTTTATTGGCTAACAGGCAGTTTAGAATTTCGAGATTTGTTCGAAATATTCAATACCTCGATTTATAACAATGAAGTTCATTTTTTAGTTGGAACTGTATGTACTTTCTTATTATTTGCCGGTGCAGTTGCCAAATCCGCCCAATTCCCCCTTCATGTATGGTTACCTGATGCTATGGAAGGTCCTACTCCTATTTCGGCTCTTATCCATGCTGCTACTATGGTAGCTGCGGGGATTTTTCTTGTCGCTCGACTTTTTCCTCTTTTGATAGTAATCCCCTCCATATTACATCTAATCGCTTTTATAGGTATAATAACATTAATTTTAGGAGCTACTTTAGCTCTTGCCCAAAAAGACATTAAGAGAAGTTTAGCTTATTCTACAATGTCTCAACTGGGGTATATGATGTTAGCTCTAGGTATGGGGTCTTATCGAGCTGCTTTATTTCATTTGATTACTCATGCTTACTCAAAAGCATTGTTGTTTTTAGGATCTGGCTCTATTATCCATTCTATGGAAGCTATTGTTGGGTATTCTCCAGATAAAAGCCAAAATATGGTTTTTATGGGGGGTTTAAAAAAACACGTGCCAATTACAAAAAATGCTTTTTTATTAGGTACACTTTCTCTTTCTGGTATTCCACCTCTTGCTTGTTTTTGGTCCAAAGATGAAATTCTTAATGATACTTGGTTGTATTCACCAACTTTCGCAATAATAGCCTGGGCTACAGCAGGATTAACTGCATTTTATATGTTTCGCATCTATTTACTTACGTTTGAGGGTCATTTAAACGTTAATTTTAAAAATTACAATGGAAAAAAAAGTAGTTCTTTCTATTCAATATCTTTATGGGGTCAAGATGGAATGAAACCTATTAACAAAAATTTTCCTTTATTACCTTTGTTACCAATAAAAAATAACGAAAGTTTTTCTAAGAATCCACACGAAAATAGAAAAAAAACCATGCAATCCTTTCTTATTGTTAATAATTGGGACGATAAAAAAATTGCGCTATATCCTCACGAATCGGGTAATACAATGTTATTCCCTCTACTTGTATTGATTTTATTTACTTTGTTCATTGGATTCCTAGGAATTCCTTTCAATCAAGAAGGCATAGGTTTGGATATCTTGTCCAAGTGGTTAACCCCACCTGTAAACCTTTTACAGCAAAAATTGAATAATCAAAAAATTTTTGATTGGTCTGAATTTGTGATAAATGCAACCCTTTCAGTTAGTATAGCTTATTCTGGAATAGTTATTGCGTCTTTTTTATATAAACCCATTTATTCGTCCTTACAAAATTTTGTCGTAATTAATTTTTTTGCCAAAAGGCATCCAAATGGTTTTTTTTTTGACAAAATTCAAAATGTAATATATGATTGGGCCCATCATCGTGGTTACATAGATGCTTTTTATACAATATACATAATTCGAAGTGTAAGAGGATTGTCCGAACTAGTTAATTTTTTTGACAGACGAGTAATTGATGGGACTCCAAACGGATTGGGTGTTGCAAGTTTTTTTTTAGGAGAAGGTCTCAAGTATGTAGGCGGGGGGCGCATTTCCTCCTATCTTTTTTTGTATTTATTCTATGCGTCAATTTTTTTATTAATTTACTATTTTTATTTTACGAATATGAATTTTACTGATCAGTAATAATAATGCGAGGTATTTTGATCTGGTATACACAAGAATCAATCCGAATTTACTTATTGATTCATTTTATGATCTAATTGATACGTCATTGAATTAGTATTCATGTATCAAAAAAGGATGTAAGACAAGGCATGTGCGCAGCTATTTATCCACCCGATATATATCGTAGGGGAAGACAATTGTATCATCAATCAATTTGCAATCGTGGATACATATGTATCCTTAACATACTGAAACGACTACCATTATTAGTATCAAACCAATAGCGATTCATACAAGCTAAATCTTCTAATCGATAATTGGGCCAAAGAAAGAATTTAAATTTAATTAATTTCATTTTATCTCTATCAAGATCTTTGCTTTCATCCACAAATTGACCACAGGTTTTTACCTTGTTCCCATTGCAAAATACTGCATTTTTATCCACACAATTACTATTCCTTGAATTGAAACAACTTAGAATTCTCAATTCTCTACGCCGTCTAGACGAGAAAATATTTTCAGGAACAAGCAAATCATAATGATTTTTTTTTCTATTTTTCGTCATCATTTGATGTCTTGCAATCGATTCCTCAAAATGATTCTTATCCATATTTTCTCTGTATCTTTTTTGATTCTTTTTTTGTTTAATCTCATGAACCAAAGAAATCCTTATGGTTTGATACATAATAAATTCTACATTATGTTTTACAGGTATACGAACTGGTTCGATAATAAATATTCCCTCTTTTAGGATTTTTGAAAGATTCAAATCCCGGATTAGCATTGGATCCAGAGTTAACTCCTCCTTCTTAATAAAGCCGAAACCAAACTTTGTTGTCATTCTGCTTTCCTTTTCCCATTCAAGTACGGACAGCGCATAATCGAATAATTCCATAGTCAAAGGGCTCAGCAGCCATTTCAATTGCAAAGCAAAAGATCCTTTCATGAACGCATCTAAGTCTATTTCCCAAGTCCAAATGCTTTTGGGTTGATTTTTCGTTCTACCCATTTTCATATCTGATTTCGTATAAAGTTCTTCCATATATTTTTGTTGGTTTGAGAAAACAGATTCAGGGTTCCCTCGGTTTTGGGCATCTGATGCGAGATCTCTTTGACCTATGATTTTTTTTTCTTCTTGATTCTCTAAATATTGGTTTTCTTTTTCATTTGATAGTATAAGATCCCCTTTTTGATTTTTAGTGATATTTTTATTTTTACTAACATCTTCATTAAAATGAAAAATAAGTGAATGAATTGGTATAAACCCGGGTTTCATTTTATATACATTAAAAAATAACTCAAATTGTGGGAATAACCAAGGTATCGGCTTCGATACAGGACGATTTAGTCTTTCTTCATTCATTCCCATCCAATCAAAAAAAGAAAAGAAACCCTTTTGATTGGATGGGTTGATTTCTTTATCTTTATTAATTTTGAGATAAAAAAGACCTTTCATATCAAAAAATTTTCTATCTGGATTTTTTATATACATAAAATAATCTTTTCTTATAAAATTAGTAATAGGGATACTCCCCCCCATATCAACAAATTTCGGTTTATGTATGTTGTAATTATATGAGTCCTTCTTATCTTCATAATAAATCGATTGATATGCTAAAAGATCATATCTATACATTTTTTGAAAATGATCATTTTTATTTAGCAATAACGAAACCTTTTCCTCTCTTTCAGATGAATCCCGTTTGATTAAATTTTTATTTTCAACCCTACAATGTTGATTGACTCTATTTCGCCATTTTTGCGGTACTAATTTAGACCATTTTAGCTCAGATAAATCGTATGGATAATGACTCTTTAACCAATTTTTCCATTGATTCATTCCAGAATTCTGAAGTTTCTTATGCTTTAATTCGGAAGAAATTATTCCTTGTCTTCGAAAAAAATCTTTTATTTCATTCTTAAGAAATAAAGATGCTCCGTCATATTGAAAGACAGATCTTAACTTATACAAGTTAATAACCTGGGTTTGTGATAATTTGTAAAATACATAGGCCTGTGACACGAGGGATAATTTAAAAGAAACCTCCGACTTCGTCTGAATCTTATGACGAATACGAGAAGGTGAAAGTTTTTTTTGTATAGTTGAAATACGCTCAATTATCTTTTTCTCTTTTGTATCAAAAAAAGATTTTTTTTTAAATTTACGAAAAAGTTTTATAATGATCATGGGCCTATAAAGACTATTAGTAAGACGATTAATGATATATGGAAAGCTCTCTAGAAGGATATCCGTGTATATCCTTTCCACGATCCATTTTATAAAATAATGTGATTTACGGATTAATCGATCATTTCTTCTTTTTAATATCTGAAAAATATTTTTTAGTGATGCTAATTTTTGAGCACCATAACTTGTTTTGTTAGGACTAATATTTATCTTTAGAGTTCGAAATCCATTTTTCTTGTCTTTTGTAATTCTTTCTATTTGATTTCTGATTGTGCTTGTTCTATCAGTCAGATCTTTCATTTTTCTTTCTGTCAGTGAATAATTTGTCCAATCCATAGATCGGGTTTGAATGGACGATTCATGAATAATCTGATTATTGATTATAGAATCTTTTTTTATTTCACTCGAATCCTCTCTCAATTTTTTTGGTTCTTTTTGGACCTTTAGAAACAAGAATTTTGTTCTTTCTTTGAAACTTTTTAGAACTCGAAAACTCCATTTTATAATTGTTTTTTGGAGTTTTTTCAAAGGGGGTCCAAAATAATAACAAAACAAAATACCAAGTCCTACGAGAGGAGAACCAAAAGGACGGTCAGTTTCCAGTCCCCAAATCGTTAAAAAAGCAGCAGGACTTTCCTGCTTTGGATTTGGATCCCTACGAGAAGGTCGTATCTTAGATCGGTGCCAAGGTTTCAGACGGAAAGGAAATCGTATCATTATTTGTATACCCTCTGTAGCCCAGTTTGGAGGAAAAATTCCGTTTCTTCCTGGTTCTAGTACTGGCATACCATTATAGGTGCATATAACATACACTTCTCTATTCATCTCCCTTATATCCTGCTCCCACTCGGACTCTTGGCGTAATAAGAAACGGACAATATTTTTAGCTAGTATCAATGAAGGTAATACAATAGATTGTCTAAGCCTCGACTGAATTAGTAAAATAAAAGCTCTTATTCCATGAGCATAAATAAGGATATCATAGAGGTCTGATATTTTTTCTCGTGTCCTTTCTATTCGTTGCATTTCCGTCTGCCCGTCCCGCCCCTTTTCCATTTCATTGACTTCTTTTTGAATTTCTTCGTAGCTTTTGTTTTCCTCCATGTACATTTTTTTTTTTTTTTTCAACCTCTTTGTTCTTTTTGCTACGCTTCCTTTTATACCCTTTCTAAAAATGTCTTGTATTAGGTCGGAAATCTCAATTACTGATAATATGAATGGTTCGAAAAGAACATCCCAATAAAACCCTACTCTGTCGAAAAAAAGTGGGGAATACGGATATAAGAAAAACATTTTCCCCGTAAGGGTTTTACGTCTTTGAACACGCATAGAACCTGTGATTATGTCTCGCCGAAAATCCGCTTCATAGGGATAATCTATCATATCCACTTCTTCTATTTCATCAGGCTTCGTCATAGCTTTGATACTAGGGTCGGCATTCTCTGGACCCTGCGTAAAAAGAACTATACGTTTCGCTTTCCTCGAGCGAATTTGATGATCTACTATCCACTCTTCCCCCTCTTCCGTTGTTGCAGTTTTTCCGAGTTGTTCTACCTCGCTGAATAATTTGTATGACCATCGGGGGACTTTTTTATTTATTCCAATCGATTTTTTTCGAGTTGTTTTTTCCATGGGAGGAATTATGGCTGCATCGCATATTGTTTGAATGATGGGATCAATTATGACTCTTTCGATTAAAAATTTCAAAACTTTTTCTGGATCGTCTGAATCAATTCGTCTTTGTTCCGGAAATAAAGAAATTCCTTTCAAATTTGATGTTGATTCTTCAGCAAATTCATCGATTAAAAGACTCAATTCTCTTGCTAATGATTTTTTATCCAATGTATATATTTTCTGTCCCAATTTCTCTTCCAATTTCTGGTCCAATTTCTGGACCAATTTCTCTTCCAATGTAGCTATTTTCCCTTCCAATTTCTGGTACAATTCTTCAAAATTATGAACATTAAGTTCCTTACCCTTAAAAAGAAGGAGACTATGAACTTTATTGAGTTTATTTATAAAATTTGTCTCTATCGAATTTTTGACTGCAGTTTCATTTAGGATTGAAGGTAAATAAAATTTGTTAATTATTCCACGATAGGATCCGTTTAAGAGAGGATCATATATTTTAGGCAAGTATTCTTCTTTAGTTTTATTATTGCATAATCGAGTCTTTTTTTCGAGTACATCCAGATAAGGAGATCCTCTGTCTAGGGCTTCAATTCTATCTCTAAACTCGTTCCTTAGGCTCCTCCATTTTTTTTCATTGGTATAAATCCAACAATAATAATTATGCAGTTCATCATAGAAGAATTTATCCAGTTCATCACAGACAAATTTTTTTGTTGTAAAAAAATAAAAATACATTTTTTGTCGTAGCATTTCAAAAAAAGCTGATAAACTGGATGGATATGTAAAAGAAATTCTTCGTTTTCCATCACTTTGACATGTATAAAAAAAATATTGTGACATTTCATTTCTTACAGCATGTTCGAATCGATAATTTTTTATATATCGCAATGGGCGATTCCATCGTTTATAGTCGAAAAGAAGACTCACAGGGGGTTTTTCAAACCAGAAGAGGTCTTTATCTTCTTCTTTTAAGTGAAAGTGGAATTCATCCTTTGTTTTGTCCTTTCCATTCACTCGGATCCTTTCCGTTTCATCGATTTTGTCCGGATCCTCCCTTTCTTCCGAAAAAAGGGAAAGAGAAGGATCTTCTTCGGTGAATCCCTCTTGTTCCTGTTTAGTCCCTTTCGTTTCGAAAGTTGTTTCTATTTCTACATCTCTTTCTGTCGTTTTTGAGGTTTCTTGCAGTTTCCTACTAAAAATGGGTGACGGCATTCTGCCTAAAGAGTAGACACAGCTAATAAATAAGAGAATACTAAAGATTCGATCCATAGAATCTATCAAGTCTAACACAAAGTACTTCAATTCTGACACAAGGTCCGTCAATTCTGACACAGAGTCCTTGTACTTCTTATACCTCTTAGATCGAATAATTCCATTAAGGTACTTATTCGATCGAATAGGTACATTAATAGCTCGAATAAGTACATTAAGAAGGTACGTATTCGATCGAATAATCGATCGAATATAAAAATTTTGCCGTATCCAGACTAATACCAAGCCAACACATTTCATGAATAAAATGTGACCGATTAACCAACCAACAAAACTACTTGTTACAAATAACATCTTGTTGTTGCATCGAAACATATAAATGTTGACTAATCTGGCTAACATTGAACTTGGTAAAACGAAATGGTTGAATAATTGAAAAATGAGATTATTCAGGAATACACATTGAATGCTGAGATTACGCATTGAATTTCTGGTAGTAGATCCATAATCAAAATGATTGCTCCAGAAGAAATTAAACAAAAGATAAGGTAGAGCTAGGAAAGTTATTGTATGAGGTCTACCCAATGCTAGATGCAGAGGCGTATAATAGATCGATATGAACATCATGAGCTGTCCCATAATAAAACCTGTTGT